AACCGAAATAATGAATCATAAATCGAGTTCGGGCTCGAATTCTATATTCATAGCCATATTATCTATGGATAAGGATTGGTTGAACTTGAAAATTTACTTACTCAATGAGTAAACAATTGAATTGGATTCGGTTGGGCGGTACCAACTAAATCGAATGCTAACTCCATTTATTTCTTATTGAATTAACCGATCAACTTGCTATCGGACATTTTTTTTTTTATTTTTTTATTTGGTACTTTTTCAAAATTTCGACATATTTCACTTTATTATGATTATGAGAATCAATCCTACTACTTCTGGTCCGGTGGTTTCCACACTTGAAGAAAAAAACCTAGGTCGTATCGATCAAATTATTGGCCCAGTACTGGATGTCCTTTTTCCCCCGGGCAAGATGCCTAATATTTATAACGCTTTGGTAGTTACGAGCCAAGATACTGTCGGTCAGAAAATTAATGTGACTTGTGAGGTACAACAATTATTAGGAAATAATAGAGTTAGAGCTGTCGCTATGAGTGCTACGGATGGTCTGACGAGAGGGATGGAAGTGATTGACACGGGAGCTCCTCTAAGTGTTCCAGTCGGCGGAGCTACTCTCGGACGAATTTTCAACGTTCTTGGAGAGCCTGTTGATGATTTAGGTCCTGTAGATACTCGCACAACATCTCCTATTCATAGATCTGCGCCTGCCTTTATACAGTTAGATACAAAATTATCAATCTTTGAAACAGGAATTAAAGTAGTGGATCTTTTAGCTCCCTATCGTCGTGGAGGAAAAATTGGTCTATTTGGGGGAGCTGGAGTAGGTAAAACAGTACTCATCATGGAATTGATCAACAACATTGCCAAAGCTCATGGAGGCGTATCCGTATTTGGCGGAGTAGGCGAACGTACTCGTGAAGGAAATGATCTCTACATGGAAATGAAAGAATCCGGAGTAATTAATGAAAAAAATATTGCAGAATCGAAAGTAGCTCTAGTCTATGGTCAAATGAATGAACCGCCGGGAGCTCGTATGAGAGTTGGTTTGACTGCCCTAACCATGGCGGAATATTTCCGGGATGTTAATGAACAAGACGTGCTTCTATTCATAGACAATATCTTTCGTTTCGTCCAAGCAGGATCAGAAGTATCCGCCTTATTGGGGAGAATGCCTTCCGCAGTGGGTTATCAACCTACCCTTAGTACAGAAATGGGTTCTTTGCAAGAAAGAATTACTTCTACAAAAGAGGGATCCATAACTTCGATCCAAGCAGTTTATGTACCTGCGGATGATTTGACCGACCCTGCTCCTGCCACGACATTTGCACATTTAGATGCTACTACCGTACTATCCAGGGGATTAGCCGCCAAAGGTATTTATCCAGCAGTAGATCCTTTAGATTCTACGTCAACTATGTTACAACCTCGGATCGTTGGCGAGGAACATTACGAAACTGCGCAAAGAGTTAAGCAAACTTCACAACGTTACAAAGAACTTCAGGACATTATAGCTATCCTTGGGTTGGACGAATTATCCGAAGAGGATCGTTTAACTGTAGCAAGAGCACGAAAAATTGAGCGTTTCTTATCACAACCCTTCTTCGTGGCAGAAGTATTTACTGGTTCTCCAGGAAAATATGTTGGTCTTGCGGAAACAATTAGGGGGTTTCAACTGATCCTTTCCGGAGAATTAGACGGTCTTCCCGAGCAGGCCTTTTATTTGGTGGGTAACATCGATGAAGCTACCGCGAAAGCTATCAACTTAGAAGTGGAGAACAAATTGAAGAAATGACCTTAAATCTTTGTGTACTGACTCCTAATCGAATTATTTGGGATTCGGAAGTAAAAGAAATCATTTTATCTACGAATAGTGGCCAAATTGGCGTATTACCAAACCACGCCCCTATTGCCACAGCTGTAGATATAGGTCTTTTGAGAATACGCCTCAACAACCAATGGTTAACGGTGGCTCTAATGGGCGGTTTCGCTAGAATAGGTAATAATGAGATCACTATTTTAGGAAATGATGCGGAAATGAGTACTGACATTGATCCGCAAGAAGCTCAAAAAACTCTTGAAATAGCTGAAGCTAACTTAAGTAGAGCTGAGGGTAAGAAACAAGCAATTGAGGCGAATCTGGCTCTCAGACGGGCTAGGACACGAGTAGAGGCAATTAATAATATTTCCTACTAGTCAATACATCACATCAAACTAATCAAAAGAGGTTTTTTATCATTTTATAATTTTAAAAGTAGAAGTTCTTTAGTATACACCACATTTTGATTCTACTAATTTAACACAATCAAGTCTAATCTGATACAAAAAAAAAGAATAAGATGGGTAGAAAAACTTATTAGATACCGTTGACTCTGGTATCTAATAGGTTCTACCTACTATTGGATTTGAACCAATGACTCCCGCCGTATGAAAGCAATACTCTAACCACTGAGTTAAGTAGGTCATTTATCACCAAAAAAGGACCCATCACTTCGGGAATTATAGATGGAATAATATTTCTAAGCAATACCAATCCGTTAACAGTAAATGGATCAAAGAACTATCATGTGGAATTATGGAATATCCATCTTGACAAGAAATTATCTATATGTTAATATATCTATGACAAGGGCTATAGCTCAGTTAGGTAGAGCACCTCGTTTACACGTGCGCCAACGCTTTTCAAGGGAGCCAATTATGCAATGAACATAATTTCAATTATTGAGAAATTGATGTCTTACTCCATAGATTCGAGTGAACAAGAGAACAATAGCCTGACAAATATTTGGTTCGGTACGATTCAGGTGCAAATTCAGATGCCAAATAGAACCCGCCATCGATTTGATAGTTGATAAGGTTAATACCCAGTCCATTCAATGCCAGGCATAATGAGTATAAGGGCCTCAAAACAACCTCTTTTCGTTCTATGAGCTTTAAGGTGTATGAAGTCTCATATTTCACTCTTGCAGCGGAGCGGTAGAGACTCCATTTAACTTAAGTTGATCCAGGCCGGAGGCAGACCTAAGTCAAGGTACCCCTTCTTTGAAAACTTTGGTATTGCTCCGAGATAAGAATATAAATAACGAATCAGAGCACATGGAGCCATCTCATTATCTTCTTATTTTCCTGTAAAAGAAAGACAAAATATGGTGGACTAACTGATCTTTACATCAGTTAATGAAAGAGCCCAATGCAACAAAATGCATGTTGGGTCTTTGAAACAGTTCGAATCATTTCGATAATAATAAGTTTGATCTGTTTTACCGAGAAGGTCTACGGTTCGAGTCCGTATAGCCCTACTCAATTTTAGTTTTAGTATAGACATTCTATTTTCATTTAGTAGAGGTTTTATTTCCTAATTAGTACTTGTTTATGGATTGGCCGGTTGCTTGGTCCATAGAAATCAAAGTATTACCACATGTTGATGTAAGTACATAGGAAGACAAAAATAAAAACAACAATAATTCATTTCAAATCGAGATCTTTCTATCTTTCTTTAATACTAATACTCGAGATTGGTACGAAATGGAATCATTATTCCACTCTAATTCTTTTGGTATAGAATAGAAAGATATTAGTTTCTATATGTAAAAGTTCCTCACAACCCAAGGCGAATTGAATCAATTCAGAAAAATAGAAATTCAATCTAGGACTTAGGAAAAAAGATAAAATATTATGATCGTTCGATGCATTATATTCTATTTACGTATTCGTATCGAATCAATAGAAGCAATGATTTTCTACCTGAATTTTGATGAAAAGAAAAAAGACTTTAAAATTGAAATGAAATATAAAATCTAATAATACTAGAACTAGAAATCCCTAGACATTTTCCTCTATATAACCACTATAACCACTGCAATTTTTTCATTTGAATTACATTATATTACTATATATTTATATTTCATTTTATACTTTCATACTATGGATTTCATATTCATATTTAATCAATATCAATATATAATTAATAAATGAATATATAACTATATAACATACTTATAATAATTATAACATACTTATAATAATTATAACATACTTATAATAATTATATAACTATAACATAGTTATACTACTTAACTATTACTATATATACTATATAGTAATAGTATTTAATTAAAGAAACCGAGCGAGAAAGTTTTGTTTGTGTAAGAGCATCTTATGTCTACATCAAAATCATATCTAATATAAATATAGAAGTGAAAAAAAAAAAAAATGTAAGTGGGATTCTGTTGAATAAATCTTTAAACAAGATATGCCCCACATCAAATAAACTCTAAACTAGACAATTTGATCAAAATCAGTTCTTGTTTCGCCTAAGAAGTTCTGTATGAATTGCCAATTCCAATTCGAATGGAATAATTCAGCCTATTCCACATTAACATTAATAGGAGTGCATTTATGTTTCTGCTTCACGAATATGATATTTTCTGGGTATTTCTGATAATATCAAGCCTTATTCCTATCTTAGCATTTTTTATTTCTGGAGTTTTAGCGCCTATTAGTAAAGGACCAGAGAAGCTCTCTAGTTATGAATCGGGTATAGAACCCATGGGGGACGCTTGGTTACAATTCCGAATACGCTATTACATGTTTGCTCTAGTTTTTGTTGTTTTTGATGTTGAAACAGTCTTTCTTTATCCATGGGCAATGAGTTTCGATGTATTGGGTATATCTGTATTTATAGAAGCTTTAATTTTCGTACTTATCCCAATTGTTGGTTCAGTTTATGCATGGCGAAAAGGAGCATTAGAATGGTCTTAACTGAATATTCAGACAATACAAATAAAAAGGAAGGAAAAGATTACATTGAGACAGTTATGAATTTCATTGAGTTTCCATTACTTGACCAAACAACATCCAATTCAATTATTTCAACTACATCGAATGATCTTTCGAATTGGTCAAGACTCTCCAGTTTATGGCCACTTCTCTACGGTACCAGTTGTTGTTTCATTGAATTTGCTTCATTAATAGGCTCTCGATTCGACTTTGATCGTTATGGATTGGTACCAAGATCGAGTCCT